ATAATATAATAATTGGTGCTAGTCCCATTGATGTAATACTAGATACAATTAATAGTTTTCTAGGAGTTCTTATATTTTTAGTTAATTTTATGTTTGTATTTTTATTAGATGCTAAAATATAAATAATAATATTTAGATAAAAATATAGATTTATGAGAGACCCAAGGATTAATAAGATAATTAGAGGAGTGTTGTAAGAAGTTAATACTATAATAACAATTAACTTTGGTATAAATCCTGTTAGGGGGGGTAGACCTGCTAAAGAGATTAGTAAAATGGAGATAGATAGTTTGGAGCTTATAGATATTGAGGTTAGTTTTCTTAATTGTTTCGAGGTTGTTAAGTTAGTTGAATTAAATAATAAAAATAGTGGGATAATTAAGGAGCAGTAAATTGAAAAATATATTATAGATATTATAGGTTTATTTATAAGTATAAATCTTATTATTCATCCAAGGTGTCCAATAGAGGAGTAAGCTATAATGGTTCGTAGCTGTCTTTGATTTATTCCTATCACGCCCCCAAGCAAGGCGTTTAACCCAGCTATAAAAAGGATAATAGATTTAGATGTTTGTCTAGTAAAGAATATTAAGATGGCTAAGGGCCCTAACTTTTGTCAAGATGATAAAATAATACAAGATAATCACGAAATCGAGGATATTACAGATGGGTATCAAAAATGACACGGCGCTCTACCTAGTTTTAACAGAATTGAAATTATTAAAATTATGGGTATGGTTGATGGCAGGATTGAGTATGGGGACCATATTATTATTGAGGAAGTTAGTAGTAGGGCCGACCCCAGGGCTTGTGCTAGAAAGTATTTAATTGATGCTTCTGTCTCTTTATTAGATTTAGATGTTATTATAATAGGGATAAATCTCAGGAGATTTAGTTCTATAGAGGCCCATAAAAATAGTCAATTTGTTCTTGATAGGGCCATAATTGTACTAGTAAATAGGGTGGACAGGGTTAGTACTGATGTGGGCGACCATATAAATCTCATAAGATTATGGAGGAGTTGAACCCCCTTATAAAGGTTAGAAGCCCATATGTAGCCCGGCTAATCTATTACTTTGATCAATCTAGTGACCCCTCGTTCCACTCATGAATTAAACCCATAATTAAAATAATAATAAATATTATGTAGGATATTAAGAGGTATAGGTTGTGAGGTGTTATTAATATGGTGGGGATTGGTATTAATAGTACAATTTCAATATCAAATACGATAAAGATAATGGCTAGTAGAAAGAATCGTATAGAGAATGGGATTCGTGCTATATTTTTCGGGTCAAACCCACACTCAAATGGGGTGGATTTTTCTCGATCTTCTGTTGATCGGGCAGCTAATACCCATGCGGCTAATAGTACAATTATTGGGATTGTTATACAGATTATGAGCATTGACGTAGATTGGTTCATTAACCGGAAATATAATATTATCTCTTGATTAAAAGTCAAGTGCTTATACAAGCTCTCCGGATAGGTATAGGGAGATTCTCCTTAATTAACGTCATCAGAGTTATCCGTTCATCCGGCGCTATACCATATTAATATTATAATAGGAAATACTAATATTAAACAGGTTAAAGATAGGGGTAGAAATCTTTTTCATGTGAGATTTATTAAGTGATCATAACGTATTCGTGGGAATGTGGCTCGTACCCATACAAAAAGTATTGCTAATAATAGAGTTTTTATTAGTATGATAATGTCGGATATAAGTATGTGGGGTATACTTATAAAAATAATTCTTGTAAATAGTCTCATTACTAAAATGTTTATATATTCAGCTATAAAAATTATTGCGAATAGGCCACTTCTATACTCAATGTTAAATCCTGATACTAGTTCTGACTCACCCTCTGCAAAGTCAAAGGGGGTACGGTTTGTTTCTGCTAAATTTGTAATAAATCAGGAAATTGTTAAAGGTATTAGTATTATTAATATTCATGAATATCTGATTATTTTTGTAAAATCTATGGTTATTAATAGCACAAGGGTACCCAGAAGAATTAGTGACATTCTTACCTCATATGAAATAGTTTGGGCGACTCCACGTAGTGCCCCCAGTAGGGCGTATTTTGAGTTTGATCTTCACCCGGCCATAAAGGTTGAGTAGACGTTTATTCTTGATACACATAAGAAGTATAAAATACTGAACTGTATAAAGTGGGATTGGTGTGAATGTGGGTAGATTGCTCATATTATTAATGCTAAAATTAAAGCCATTGTTGGGGCAACTATAAATGGTGATTTATTTGCTGTTGTTGGTTTGGATTGTTCTTTTACAAATAGTTTAATGGCATCAGAAAATGGTTGTGGGACACCTATTAAACCTACCTTATTTGGGCCCTTTCGCAGATGGAAGTACCCTAAAAATTTTCGTTCCATTAGTGTATAAAATGCCATAGCTACTAAGGCTATAACTAAACTTAATATAATAGATGTGAAGAATGGGATAGTCATATAACAAGAGAAAAAATTCATATACGGGGCTTAAACCCGTGGCACTATTCTGCCATCTTGTTAAGAGTTTGATAACGAGTTGAACGTTTTTATAGATGTTCAAAATCTAGTGTTTCCAAAACTTCAAACCGCTACTGAGAACTCTCTCTTATCAAGTGCAAGTTGATTGTTCTAAATAAACTAAGTCACATATAGTGTGTGGTGTCACTCCATGTACAGATCCTAAATCAGTTGCACTATTCTGCCAACACACTTCTATAGTTTATATGTTATGCTATTTAAAATGTAATTATATGTATTCTTTCTTATAAGTAATTATTGTGCTCAGGTCCTTTCGTACTAGGAGCATAATTATAGGTCGAGGATAGAAGCTAACCTGGCTTACGCCGGTCTGAACTCAGCTCATGTAGGGAATTATTGGTTGAACAAACCATCTTCATATAACTTTTGCGTTATATAGATACCCTAAGCCAACATCGAGGTGCCAAACCCCACTGTTGATAAGGACTCTTGAGTGGGATTAGCCTGTTATCCCTAAGGTAGCTTGGTCTTATGATCTTTAAAGGGTCAATTGTTTGATAAATTTATCTTTTATTTAGCGGGTGATTATTTAACCCTGGGTCGCCCCAACCGAATATTTTTATAGTGTGGTTCTATAATTAAAATTAAGCTCTATAGGGTCTTCTTGTCCTTCGAGTTCATCTACATTTCTTCATGTAGATAATAATTTTTAGGTGATTAATTGAGACAGTCTTTATTTCGTTAACCCGTTCATTCCAGCCTACAATTAATAGGCAAATGATTATGCTACCTTTGCACGGTTAGGATACCGCGGCCGTTGAACAGTTGTCACTGGGCAGGTATTATCTAGTATTTTATTCACTAGACAATGTTTTTGTTAAACAGTCGAAATAGTGGTTTGCCGAGTTCCTTAATTAATTATTGTATTTTATGTGGTGTAGTTACTAGATTTTTGTTTCTATATACTATAATACTTATTCTTACATAGTATATGTGGAGTTGTTAGGTTATCAATTATTTCAACTTTATTTAGCATTGCGAGTTATATATTAAATCATTGTATTTTACGATAAAGTATTTTAGTTGGCTGATTTTGGGCCTATAATTTAAAATTGGTTATGTCACTATTGCTAAAATTATTGGGCTTATCCTCAATAATGTTACACTATAACATGGTTATATGTTTTAATATATAATGTTTGTTGAAAACCAGCTATATTCTTGTGCGGATGGTATGTAGCCTCTGTTAAACTGTCTTTTAAAGCTTTTTATACAGCTATTAATGAGCTCTTAGCAGCAGTTTAACATCTCACTAAGAATTCGGGATTATTATTTTTAATTAGTTTCTTGTAAAACCATAATGCACAAGGTACAGTTGTTAATAATTACTGTTATTTATTGTTATTTCCATTTCTGTACTTACTTATTTATATTATTTATGTGTTTTTATTATTGTATATTTTTAAGATTTTATTATTTGGGCGAAGCAAGTTGTTTAACTTTATTTTTAGTGTAAGTAAAAAGCATTTTATATGCTATGCCTCGACAGGGGCAATTTCCATTACACCTACTTTGTTACGACTTATCTACCCTTTAGGGTAGAGTGACGGGCGATGTGTACATGTCTTAGTGATAGTTCATTTTTTTAACTTATAAATCAATTACAGCCAAGTCCACTTTCATAAGATTTTTTATTTCTTAATTGATAATCTGTTTTAGGGTTGTAACCCATCATCACCTTCTTATTAGCTGCACTTTGACCTGATGTATATGAGTTAATATTAATCATAGTGGCATACTAGCTCTTTAAAGGTATGCTTACAACGGCAGTACACATGCTGCGTATCAAGAGAAGGTTGAGTATGCGTGGATTATCGAGTTATGAGACAGGTTCCCCTGGTTTTATAAGACACCGCCAAAATCTTTGAATTTTAAACTGTTGTTCGTAATATCCAACTATTGTTTATGTCATGAATAGGTGGGTATCTAATCCACGTTTTAGTTCATGATTTCATTATTTTTAGATAAGTGTGAATCAGGGATTTTAAAAATTAGACTTTTACTATTGTTTAATTTATCATAAATTTAGTTTATATTATATTAACTTGGGCTTATCGTCTAACCGCGGCAGCTGGCACGAATTTTGCCACCCCTTATACCATACTCCTTTCTTGATTTTTCAGATTGAAGAGTGTTGTTTACTGTGGCGCTCTGCTGTATTTAAGTAAATTTAATACAGTTATTAGGTCATTTAGGATGGGTTTAATGCGGGCTTAAAATACTTTACATGTATATTGGTTGGCAAGAGTTAATTTTGTAGTCAGAATCAAACTGGTAGTAGGAGAGAACATCTCTTTTTCGGGGTATGAACCCGCTAGCTTGAATAGCTTATCCTACTAAGCACTAGTATTATGGTACTCCTTTAAATCTGCAATTTAATGTTGTTATTCAACTATGGTGCTAGCACCAATTAGTAATTATTTCTGGCTTGATAATTAGTGTGATTACTGGAATAAGATGTATAAGTATTAAGGTATAGTCTTTAGATTTTACATTTGTTAATGAATTGGTTATGGTTGTAGTAGTGCCGTGATTTAGGGATGTAAATATATATAGTGAGTACACTGCTCTTAAAAATCTTATAATTCCTAGAGCAATAATGCTTCATATGGTGTAAGATATCACTGATGTAATTAACATAATCTCTCTAAGGAGGTTGATGGTAGGAGGGGCGGCTATATTTCTGGCAGTAAATATAAATCATCATATAGTTAGGACAGGTATTAGTACTATAAGGCCTTTGGTTATATATAGTCTTCGTGTAGAGGTGATCTCATAATTTATATTTGCTATTACGAATAGTGCCGAAGACCTCAGGCCGTGAGCAATTATTATGGCCAACGAAGCTTGCATACCTCAACTAGAATTTGAATTTATTCCTGCAACTATTAGTCCTATGTGACCCACAGAAGAGTATGCAATTAAGGATTTTAGATCAGTTTGGCGCATACAAATTAATCTAGTTACTACTGCTCCTGTAAGGGCTACACTTATTATAATTGAGGAGAGATTTTTTATTATATACCCGAATAAGTAAGATATTCGTAGTAGTCCATAGCCCCCAAGTTTTAGAAGAATAGCTGCTAGGATTATAGATCCTGCAATAGGGGCTTCTACATGGGCTTTAGGTAATCATAAATGAGTTGTAAATATTGGTAATTTTACTAAAAATCCACCAAGTGTTATTAGTCATGCAACTGTAGTAGCTGGGTAATCTACTGGAAATGACATAAACATAAATATAGGTATATGTGTTGTTATTGAATTTATATAAATTTTATATAGGGCGACCAGTATGGGTAGTGAGGCTGTAACTGTGTAAACTATTAGGTATATGCTAGCTTGCAGTCGTTCTGGTTGATACCCCCATAATATAATAAGTGCTATGGTGGGAACCAGGGATGCTTCAAATCAAATATAAAACATAAATATATTAGAGGCATTGAAGCATAATAGTAAAATTAATGTTAATACTAGCGTTATTATTGTAAATATTTTTGGTTGTTGATCGGATGTATAGATTTTTGTTCTGGCAAGAATCATTATAGCTGCTACCCAAATTGTTAAAATTGACAGTGATGTAGTTATTATGTCAGAGGCTGAAAATCTGCTTATTATGGTGTAAGGTATTGAGTTTAGTATTAGTATTGAATATGCTACTGTTAGTGTAATTAAAATTATTAATGTAATCCATATATAAGATTTAGTAATTATAGGAAGTAGGAGCATTGATGGCAAGATTATAAAAAATTTTAACATTTGGCAGAGGTAAGGGATTTTAGTATATCATTCCCATAAGATCGAGATATAGATACTATGAGGCCTAGTCCTAGGCTAGCCTCACATGCCCCAAACGTTAGTATAATTACAGCCAGTGCCGCATTTGGTGCGGTACAGTTTATTATTATTAAGGGTACAAATAATACTAGTGTAAGGGTAATACCCTCTAGTGAGAGCAGTGTTATTAAGAAGTGTGTTTGGTTAAATAATAAATTAATTATGGCTAAAATGGGTAATATACACACGGTTATTAGGACTGAGTTGTTCATAGAATTGAGAGTATACTCTATCTTCGACTTACAAGGCCGCTGCTTATGTTTTAGCTTTCAATTCTCAGATAGCGCATTTAGCGATCATTGACACCCAAGGTCAGTATTTTAATAAACTACTATCTGTGTGTAATACTACATATATCCTTAGCATGAAAAGCTAGAGTGTTATTTACACCATACACACTATCTGGGGAGGTACTCATCTTATCTTCTTCAGAGATGTGCTTTATGTTAAGCTACCCAGATATAGTATTGATAAGGCTAACACTATAAGAATTGACGATATTATAAGATAGTTTACTGGTTTTGTGTTAAATATTTTTATTATGGAGTTAGAGGCTAGGAATCTATACCTTGCTGCTCCCTGCCCACCAAGTATTTCTAATCAGGATTGGTCTAATGATTTTAAATAGTTATGAGAAATAAATATTGGTAGTTTCATAATAAATTGTGACGACAGGGGCACTATAAATCATATATTACAAGATGCGTAGTGGGTTACAGGTATTGCTGCTATTACAGGTTTTCTTACTACTTGGTAGGTATTTGTAACCCAGGCGGTTGCAGTCCCCAAAATTACTATAAGTATTGGCATGTTTTTTATTATTGTAGTTATAGTTATTGGTTCTTGATTTGTGGGCATTATTCAAATAAGGGCAGAACCCGCTACAACAGATATAGAAGATAACACTAATATTGGTGTTGTTAGAGGTTTGTTCTCATCTAAATTAATAAAAGGCCCACAATTTAAGGGTCCTCAAATAGTAGCTAATCTAAATCGCGTAGTGTAGAATGATGTTAACCTAACTGTAAATAAGATGATTATTAGTATGACGTAGTTGTTTAGGTAGAAGATAGAGGACTCAACAATTATGTCCTTAGAGTAGAATCCAGATATAAATGGTGCCCCACATAGAGCTATATTTGCTAAAATAAAGCAGGATGTTGTTGTTGGTATTTGTTTAGTAATATTTCCCATTCATCGTAAGTCTTGACTGTGCATGTGCCTATGGATTAGGGTCCCAGCACAGATAAATAGTAGGGCTTTGAATAGGGCATGAGTAATTATATGAAAATATGCCAAATTAACTATCCCCAATCCCATGGCGGCTATCATTATTCCAAGTTGTCTTAGGGTTGATAGGGCAATAATTTTCTTTATATCACACTCAGTTATAGCTCTTAATCCTGCTATAGTAGTGGTAGATACTGCGATTAGAAGAAGGAGTTGATTAAATCATGTAGTAGATCTTAAAAATGGGTAAAATCGAATTAACAAAAATACCCCTGCTGTAACTAGTGTAGATGAGTGGACCAATGCTGATACGGGTGTAGGAGCTGCTATAGCAGCAGGTAATCATCTTGAGAAGGGTATCTGTGCTCTTTTTGTTATTGCAGCTAACAAGATTGCTATGCTTTGTCATGAATATATTCCTGTCTCCCACATATGAAGGATGTTTCAATGTCCCTGATTAAGTGTTCAGGCGATGGATAATAGAAGTATAACGTCACCAATACGGTTAGTTAGAGCAGTAATTATCCCCGCAGCTAAAGATTTTGGATTTTGGTAATAAATTACTAAGATAAAGGATACCAGACCTAAACCATCTCAACCTAATAATAGAATAATTAGGTGTGGAAAAAAAATTAATATATTTATCGATATAACAAATAGTAAAACTAACACAGTAAATCGGTCAATAAATTTATCATCTTTTATATAGATAGTAGAAAATTGTAATACATTTGCTGAAATTAGCACTACTGTCGAGGCGAACAGGATCCCTACAGAATCAATTACAATAGTTATTATGATAGGGGTTGTAGAGATATTAAATAGTGTTCATTCAATTAGCGTGGTGTTGGATCTGAGCATTATGTAGATGGATAGGGGTGCCATGAATATAAATAATACCCATATGAGCATTCTAGCTTGTTTATGGATCTTGAATTGTATGAGCATGAAAAAGAGTTTTAAATACATCTCTGAATCCACAGCTCAGTGGTTTTATTAACCTATCTTTTGGGCGAAGCGTTTTAGAGTAAATTAATGTCAATACTGATTTCCGACAAGTTGTTACACTAAATTTATCTAAAAATTATGTATTAGTAAACACTATGAAATTTTTTCGTTCTAAAAGTTTTTCCGACAAGACCTGCAATTAGGTGACTTTTGTAGGAAAATTTGTATAGAATACGACGAAATTGGGTTGTGTCTATTAGGTTATGATTTATTTTTTGAAAAAAAAATTCTAGTTTTTCTTAAAAATGCCTCATTTGATAAGGATTTAGGCTTAAAACTAGTTGTTTTTTGATGTTTTGTGATGTCCTGATTCACTTGGTTTCAGGCTATTTAGCATATTTTAAGGTTTGTCACTTTAACCCCTACCCTCATTCCTAGGAGATATATATATATATATATATATATATATATATATATAATATATATATATATATATATATATATATATATATATATATATATATACATATATATATATATATATATATACATATATTATTATATTAAATATTTAGAATACTAAAATTATTAATTTAAAAAAAAAAACAATGCGAGTGTGTCGCTCTCACCGGGCCGAAACCGACGCGCATATAAATGCTATTGCTTAGTGCGCGTGATCTTCTGAATAAAGGGATAGTAATAGACAAAAAATGTAAGCTTGAATCAAACAAATGGCAAATTCAAATAGTACATATCCTAAAGTGGTTAAAATTAATATGGTTGTTCCAAAAGTTCTTGTAAATCAAGCTGAAGCACAATAAATTCCTACTAGGCTTAGTACGATGTGGCCGGCGCTTATGTTTGCCGCTAATCGAAAGGAGAGTGTTAATGGGCGCACTGCGATTCTAGTTGTCTCAATAATTACTAGAAATGGGTTTAATCAGTCTGGGGCTCCATCTGGTAGTAAGTGGGCAATTGTTTTTTTTGGTCTGAGAAATCTTCTAGATAAAACGAACCTTAGTCATATTGGGAATCCTAGGATTAATGTGAAAATTAGGTGTCTAGAGGTTCTAAACGTGTATGGAATTATACCCATAAGATTAATGATTACTAGCATGATAAATGTTGAGGAAATAATTGAAGATGCACCTTTTAACTGGTATCTAAAGGTACGTGTTAATTGGGTGAAAATAATTGATTTAAGTGGCACTAGTAATGTGGATTGTCGAGTGTTAATTATTCAATACCCAGTTTGAATTAGTAGCACAAGTGTTGTATTGGTAACAATAAATAAGGAGTTTGAAGGGAATAATATATTATATATGCACGGGTCAAAAGATGAAAAAATATCTGTTATCATTCAAGACTTAGAACTACCTATTTAAAACTTTGAAGGTTTTTAGTTTATTTAACTTAAAGTCTTAGTGCTTATATAAGCTGTCCCAAATATTTATAGATAAGGGATTTAAAATAAAGTATATAAAATATAAAGATGTAAATGTTTGTCCAATGGTAATATAAGGGTCTTCTACTGGTCGTCCACCAATTCATGTAAGAATGGCCCAGGAGGTTACAAGTACTCAAAATAGTATCTGGTTTAGGGGATAGAATGTCAATCTTCGCTTATTTCTCATGGTGGTGAAAGGTATAATAAATATTACTACAATTGCTGCGAATAGGGCTAATACCCCCCCCAGTTTGTTTGGAATAGATCGAAGAATTGCGTATATTCATAGGAAGTATCACTCAGGTTTGATGTGAATAGGTGTGACTAATGGGTTAGATATTAGAAAATTTTCTGGGTCTGTAAAGAGGTTTGGTTCAAATAGAACTAGACACGAGAGACCGGTAATTGCTACAATATAACCAAGAGCATCTTTAATTGAGTAGTATGAATGAAATGGAATGCGTTCTGAGTCTGCATTTACCCCAATTGGGTTGTTGGATCCTGTTTGGTGTAGAAACATGATATGTAGGACTGTGGCACCAATAATAATAAATGGTAAAATAAAATGAAATGAGAAAAATCGATTTAGGGTGGCATTGTCAACAGCAAACCCACCCCAGATTCATTCTACTAATGATTTTCCAATGTATGGAATAGCTGAAAATAAGTTGGTAATTACAGTTGCTCCTCAGAACCTTATTTGGCCCCAAGGCAAGACATATCCGGTGAAGGCTGTTGCTATTGTCAAAATAAATAAAAGTACTCCAATGTTTCAGGTTTCATGTAGGTTAAAGGACCCATAGTATATTCCTCGACCAGCGTGTAAATAAATAAATAAGAAGAATATAGATGCTCCATTTGCGTGAATAGATCGAAGCAATCATCCATAGTTCACATCTCGTGAAATATGAGATACTGATGAAAAAGCTATTTCAATGTTTGGTGAGTAGTGTATTCTCAGGAATAATCCAGTAGCAATTTGAATAACTAAACATAAACCTAATAATGATCCGTAGTTTCATCAAATAGAGATATTATTAGGTGCTGGTAAATCAATTAAAGATCTGTTAATGATTTTGATTGCTGGGTGTGTGGTTCGTAGTGGTTTAAACATAGTTGAAGGGTCGCAACGGACCTTTGGATAAGTTTGTTAATTTTACTACAATTACTATGGTAAGGAAGAGAACTAAAGCTAATAAAATTACAATAGGTGCAGTATTTGTAGAATATAAATATGTTGTACCCTGGTTTATTTCCTGAGGTATAGGAATTTTTGTTTCTGTTATAATAGCAACTGTTCTTAGTGTTAATAAGGTTAATAAAATATATAAAATATTTCTTGTGGTTGGTATTTGTTGGTTTGGTGATAAAGCTAAAAAATATGCAAATATTACTAACATTCCACCCACATAAATGAGAAATACTAGAAATGCATATCAAGATCTTATAGATGAGGCCAAGGTAGCAGAAAGTAGTAAGGCCATAGCTAAGATGTTAATACCTAATATAATTGGTGTTGTAGATAAATATAGTATTATGGTGGAAGTGGTTATTAAAATTAAGTATATTATTAAAATCATTTATAATTAGAAGAGTTGAACTTGATCTTCAGGATTCAAAGACCTGTGTGCACCATACACTATATTATAAAGAGCCTCATCAATAGATGCACAGGTATAGGCAAATTCACACCACATCTACAAAGTGTCAGTATCAGGCCGCTGCTTCGAAACCGAAATGGTGACCATTAGAGAAGTGATGCATTAGTGTTCGTAGGAGACAAATTAGTAAAAATCTGGAACCAATTAGTACATGGAGTCCGTGAAACCCCGTAGCCACAAAGAAGGTTGTTCCGTATACACTATCAGCAATTGTAAATGGTGCTGCGATATATTCACCTGCCTGTAGGAAAGTGAAGTAGGCTCCTAATATAACTGTTAGGGTTAGGGCTTGAAGGGCACTTGTTCGTTTTCCGTCTATTAGTCTGTGGTGGGCTCAGGTTACTGTAACACCAGAAGCTAATAGAACAGCTGTATTGAGTAGAGGGACTCTAAAAGGGTTCAGGGGGGTAATACCTGTAGGGGGTCATGAACATCCGATTTCCGGTGAAGGAGCTAAAGACCTGTGGAAAAAGGCTCAGAAGAAGGCAAAGAAGAATATAACCTCAGAAGTGATAAATAAGATTATACCCCATCGCAGACCCACAGCAACTGGTCTGGTGTGGTGGCCAGTATATGTGCCCTCGCGAACCACATCGCGTCATCACTGATATATAGATAAAATAATTAAAAGGATTGCAAGAAGGAAGCAGTTTACACCGTAGCCATGAAATCATCTTGCTAGACCAATTGCTAATGTAAAGGCCCCAAAAGATGATGTTAGTGGCCAAGGTCTGTACTCTACTAAGTGAAAGGGTTGTCGAATCATTGTATTTTTTATTTATAAACTTATTACTTGGAAGGTAATTGTACTAAGATATACTAAAAATACACAAGAGGGGTCTACCCGTATATAAATTTACAGTTTATTGTTTAATCTCAACCACCTTGTAAAGATCATAATCATGGTAGATTTCCAGCTACAACATATGTTGGGCCGTCTGTCTCGAAGTAGTGAATATTAGTTCATCAGGTTCTAGTAGTAAGGAGTAATAAAACTATTCAAAAGGTGGTTAGTGCTATAAATCATCTTATGGGGGACAAATGTGGCATGGAAATACACCAGTTTGGCAACTAAGCCTCGACAAGGCATTATTATAATTTAACTAGCATTTCTATTAATTAAAGCTTAAGATTCATTTTATGAACGATTTACTATCTACAACTTCTATTGCAATTGGTATAAATGAATGATTAGCACCACAGATTTCTGAGCATTGTCCGTAAAATACTCCCGGGTGTCTTGTTGTGAATCCAATTTGGTTTAGTCGTCCTGGGACGGCATCTACTTTAACCCCTAATGATGGGACAGTTCATGAATGTAGTACATCTGCTGCTGTAATAAGTATTCGAATTTCTAATTGTATGGGGATGACAATACGGTTATCTACTTCTAGAAGACGGAAGTCACCTGGTGATAAGTCCTCGGTTTGTAGTATGTATGAGTCTATTTCTACATTAATAAAATCTGTATATTCATAGCTTCAATACCATTGATGACCAATTGTTTTTACGGTCAGGGACGGGTCACTAACTTCGTCCGTAATATATAGAATTCGTAGGGATGGCAGTGCTAGCACTAGTAAAATTAGTGCCGGTAAGATTGTTCATACTGTTTCGATGGTTTGTGCTTCTAAAATGTACCGGTTAATATATTTGTTGAATATAAGAACAATTAGTGCATATCCTACGACGGTTAGTACGAGGGTTAAAATAATTAGTGTGTGGTCATGAAAAGAAATTAATTGTATTATTACTGAAGATGCGGCGTCTTGAAATGAAATTTGTCCTCAATGTGGCATACTAAGTGAGCTATGGTGTAGCATGGGCCTAATTAACAGATAGGTGCCTTTGGCATTCACTTAAATTAGTTAATAGGGTATGTAATAATTCCTGTCTCCCTAAGATTGTGAAAATCTAAAGGTAGTGTAGTATCTACTCATTCTATGGATGTGGGTAAGTGTGGGCTGGCAACTACTCTTCGTTGTGTGGAGAAGGCTTCTCAGAGAATAAAGATAAATAATATTAAGGCTACAAATGAAAGTAGTGAGCCTAAGGAGGATACAACATTTCATTTTGTGAATGCATCGGGGTAATCTGAATATCGTCGCGGCATTCCTCTTAATCCAAGAAAGTGTTGAGGAAAAAAGGTTAAGTTTACTCCAAGAAATATTAAAAAGAATTGGGCATTAGCTCATCGTGTGTGTAGTGTTACACCGGAAAGTAGGGGAAATCAGTGTGTAAATGCTGCAAAAATGGCAAATACTGCACCCATTCTTAGTACATAGTGGAAGTGTGCCACTACGTAGTATGTGTCATGTAAGATGATATCTAGGGATGAATTAGACAGAATAATTCCAGTTAAGCCACCAGTTGTAAATAAGAAGATAAATCCGAGGGCTCATAACATAGGTGTTTCATATTTGAATTTAGATCCATGTAGGGTGGCCAACCATCTAAATACTTTAATTCCAGTAGGTACTGCAATAATTATAGTTGCCGCAGTAAAATAAGCTCGGGTATCTACATCTAACCCCACTGTAAATATGTGGTGAGCTCAAACAATAAATCCAAGGACGGCAATTCCTAGTATGGCGTAAATTATACCTAGTGCCCCAAAGGGTTCAAGTTTGGCAGTATAATGGGTTACGATGTGTGAAATAGCACCAAATCCAGGTAAGATTAGAATATATACTTCTGGGTGACCAAAGAATCAAAATAAGTGTTGATATAGAATTGGATCACCGCCCCCCGCAGGATCGAAAAATGATGTGTTTAGATTTCGGTCTGTAAGTAGTATTGTAATAGCCCCAGCAAGTACTGGGAGGGATAATAATAACAGTACTACAGTGATGGCTACGGCTCATACAAATAGTGGGATTCGTTCTAATCGTAACCCAGATCAGCGTATATTAATTACTGTGGTAATAAAGTTAATTGCTCCCAGGATTGAGGAGGCACCGGCAAGGTGCAAAGAAAAAATTGCTAAGTCTACAGAGGGCCCAGCATGAGCAATGTTTCTTGCTAGTGGGGGATATACTGTTCATCCTGTTCCCGCCCCCTTCTCTACTGCAGCAGAAGACACTAGTAGAATTAGGGATGGGGGCAGTAGCCAAAATCTTATATTATTAAGTCGTGGAAATGCTATATCTGGTGTTCCAAGTATAAGAGGTAGAAGTCAATTGCCAAAACCCCCAATAAATACTGGTATTACCAAGAAAAAAATTATTAAGAATGCATGTGCTGTCACAATTGTATTATAAAGTTGATCGCTTCCTAGAAATGATCCGGGCTGTCTTAGCTCAATTCGGATGAGAAGTCTTATTCCCGCCCCAATTATTCCGGCTCAAATCCCCAGAATAAAATATAAAGTTCCAATGTCTTTGTGGTTTGTAGAATACAATCATCGCAT